TGCCCGGACTTCAAACAGTTTAGCTTTAACCATGTTAAAGGTCTCACATTATTGGTTGATAGAGAATCAAAGTTTACTTACCAATGAATAACGAAATGCTATGGTTCTTACATATGATTTATGAATTTACTCAGAAGGAATTCGTTGAGATTATGCACTTTTTTTCTGATTCATTCTATACTTATACTATAAAAATAGAATATAAAATAAAAATAACATAAATAAAAATAAAGTGCAGCCGGTTGGGTCCAACCTATTCTTGAAATATACAACTCGCACACACTCCCTTTCCAAAATAAATCAATACACCAAGCACTACACTTAGATTTATTGGATTTGTTGCTAAAATATCGGTATTAAACCCGAAACTCCCGGCGGATGGCCAACGGCCTAAGGAAACGAAGGAATCGGTTACATTTTGCATACGCTCTCCTCTTATAGATAGGACTAACAAAGAACAGAGCTCTTTTTGTATCACTGGGCTCGCCCTTTTTTTTTTATCGATTTCTTTTTTTTCTTAATTTCCCATTTTTTATGGGAGTAGATTAAATTTAGTTATTGAATTTGAGAATTACAAAATTTCTTATTTTTTTTCTTTTTTTGAAGTTTCCGATAAGATACTTATTAAGTTAGGTACTAAGGTCTCGTGTCAATTGCAAAATATCCCCTTTGTTCAAACACTTCTTAAAAGAAAAGTAAAAATTCCATCGTATTAAACTAAGGACGGGAAGGAAAAAAGCGAGCGAATCCACTAATTCCTCATTCTCAAATCAGTCCTTCCCGGGGTATTGTTGCAACAAATACATAATTGTAGGAGTAAAGTATTGATATAATTCACAAAAGCAAACGGCAACGAGTTAATAAAATAAGAAAAAAGTATGTTATGTACTTTTTTACATTTTCATTCGAGTTTTAAATTAAACAAAAGGATTCGCAAATAAAAGCGCTAGTGCCACGACCAGTCCATAAATTGTTAAAGCTTCCATAAAAGCTAGACTAAGCAATAAAGTACCTCGTATTTTTCCTTCTGCTTCTGGTTGTCTCGCAATACCTTCTACGGCTTGGCCTGCAGCAGTACCTTGACCAACTCCAGGTCCAATAGAAGCAAGCCCTACGGCCAATCCAGCAGCAATAACGGAAGCGGCAGAAATCAGTGGATTCATGATGATAGGTTCCTCGCACCAAAAAAAAAATGGTTAATGATACAATCAACCAATGAATTATTATTTATTTGATCACTAAAATCTATCGAGTCAAAGTAACTAAAACTTCGAATATAAAAAATAATATAATATAGATTCGATAGGGATAACCCCTATATAACTAGTATATATCTAATATCACATATACATTTGTTTCTTTCATAACGTAAACCGCCCGCATTTTATATTGAATTGGATTCTAGTTGAATTGGATTCTAGAATAATTCTTCGAAAGATATACAGGGGCTGTGGCTGGGCTTATAGGCATTCCATATATCTAGTGTGACACCCCTAACCCATCCACCATTTCGTAATATCGTCTATCTTTCCTCCTACAACTCTAGTCGTATATATATATGTATTTCTATCTATTATGTTCCTCAACCAAGAACCAAGTAAATTATATGCATTGCCTCAATTAGGATAAGCTAAAAAAAAAAAGACTATTTCGAAAACTAATCAATGATGACCCTCCATGGATTCCCCTATATAAGCCGCAGCTAAAGTTGCAAAAATAAGAGCTTGAATACCACTTGTAAATAATCCAAGAAACATGACAGGTATAGGAACTACTAAAGGTACTAAAGAAACAAGAACAACAACTACTAATTCATCAGCCAATATATTCCCGAAAAGTCGAAAACTAAGAGATAAAGGTTTTGTGAAATCTTCTAGGATGTTAATTGGTAAAAGGATTGGAGTTGGTTGAATGTATTTTCCGAAATAGCCCAATCCTTTTTTGGTAAGACCCGCATAAAAATATGCCACTGACGTGAGTAAAGCTAAAGCAACAGTAGTATTTATATCATTCGTGGGGGCGGCTAACTCCCCATGAGGTAACTGTATGATTTTCCAAGGTAAAAGAGCACCTGACCAATTAGAAACAAAAATAAATAGGAACATAGTTCCAATAAAGGGAACCCAAGGACCATATTCTTCTCCAATCTGAGTTTTGCTCAAGTCTCGAATAAATTCAAGGACATATTCGAAGAAATTCTGACCGTCGGTTGGAATGGTTTGTGGATTCCGAACAGCTAGGATGACTGAACCTAATAAGATAGCAATTACGACCCAAGAAGTGATAAGTACTTGGGCATGAATTTGTAAACCTCCTATTTGCCAATATAAATGTTGGCCTACTTCTACACCTGATATATCGTATAACCCTTTGAGTGTTTTAATGGAACATGGTATAACATTCATATTGTCCTCTGGCAGAAATCGAACTTCAAAAAAAAGAATTATTTTGATTCAACCATCTCTTTCTCAACTCATCCGCTTTCATCATTAATCATATATTTAGGATACCAAGAAATCACATAACATAATATCAATAATATCCCATTTTATCTCTTTTTAAAATAAAAATTCAAGACAAGAATAGTAACCGGTCCAATAAAATAAATTAAAATAATTAACTAATCTTATTATTCTTAATCATAACATAATCATAATCAACGACTTCTTATATAGCTAGAACGACCCTCACAAATTGCGGATACTAATTTGTTAAGAATCAATCGGATTGAAGCTATAGCATCATCGTTGGCTGGAATCGAAATATCTGCGAGATCTGGGTCGCAATTTGTATCGATTAAACAAATCGTCGGAATTCCCAAAATGACACATTCTCGAAGAGCCGTATATTCTTCTTGCTGATCGACGATGATTACAATATCGGGCAACCCCATCATATATTTGATCCCACCCAGATATGTTTGCAAAGTAGATAATTTTCTCTTCAATATTGCTGCATCTCTTTTAGGGAGACGGTTGAGTTTCCCCATCTTTTGTTCTGCTCTTAAGTCTCTGAACTTATGAAGTCTCGTTTCCGTAGTGGACCAATTCGTTAACATACCACCGAGCCATTTTCTATTAACATAATGACATCGAGCCCTTATTGCAGCTGATGCTACTAAATCTGCTGCTTTATTTTTGGTACCAACGATTAAGAAGTTTTTTCCTCGACTTGCTGCATCAAAAACTAAATCACAGGCTTCTGATAAAAAACGAGCAGTTCTAGTAAGATTTATAATATGAATACCTTTACGCTTTGCAGAGATATAAGGGGCCATTCTAGGATTCCATTTCTTAGTACCATGACCAAAATGAACTCCTGCTTTCATCATCTCTTCCAAATGGATGTTCCAATATCTTCTTGTCATTTTTCCCACGCTTTCTCTTTTTTTTTTTATAAATAAATAATTGTTCCTACGGAACTTTCTACCGGGATTGACCGTCGATACACAGCCCAAACCATTAATTTTGATTATTACTTACTCAATTTTATTTATTACCAAATCAATAACTAGAAAATAACTAGAAAGTAATTTAAAGAATAAATCTCTCCTTAGGAATTATGAATTCGCGTAAATAATTTTTCTGGTGTGTCATGGAAATTGCTTGGGGCGCAAGAACAAAAAAATTCTCTATGGTGTAACAAAATATCTCTCATTTCCAACTCGAATAGATTTTTCTTTTTGATTTCCAAATGAATGTTTTTGTCTTGCCTTGAACGGTGCACTAATTTTTTGAATCCCGTACCGACAGGGATAATACCCCCCAGAACAACATTTTCTTTCAGACCCTTCAACCAATCAATACGACCCCGTAGAGCAGCTTTTGCTAAAACTCTAGCAGTTTCTTGAAAACTTGCTTCGGATATGAAACTTTGAGTATTCAGAGATGCCCTCGTTATTCCCAATAAAATTGCCCGATAACAGATCGCTTCGTCTAAAGCACGCCCTGCTCGTTCCGCTCGCAACAATCCGATTAATTCTCCAGGTAAAAAAACATTAGACATTCCATCTTCTGAAACCAACACTTTTGATGTTACTTGCCGTACAATAATCTCTATATGTCTATTATGGATCTGTACCCCCTGGGATCGATAAACCTTTTGGATCTTATTAACCAAAGAGATACGACTTTGGGCTATGGTTAGCTCAGCTCCAATTAAGAATCCCCAAGGAATTCCAAGAATTCTTGGTATACGCTCGTTCCAACCTTCAACTCTCCTTTCAAGGTTCATCGATATTGAACCAATCGAGCGAACTTCTAAGATTTGTTCCACTTTTGGAAGACCTTGCGTTATGTCACCAGATCGGGATTTTTCATATATAAATGTAACTAATGTATCTCCTTCAAAAAGGGTTTCTCCATAATGTCCATGAACAGTCGCCCCTGGAGTGGCCAAATAGGGCTTAGCAGATCTTATAATTAAGGAGTCAACATGAACAATTAAAATTTGACCAGATTTTTTTATGCGTGGTCCATATTTAAATAGACATATATTTTCACAAATAAATTGTCCAATGCTAATTATTGTGGATGTCTCTTCACAATAATTGTAATGTAGAAAGCACCAATTCAAATGGAATGGATTCAAAATGATGTTATTGCACGGACCAGGATTATAAATCCTCCTATTTTCATCTATTAAACAGTATTTAAGTACTTCAAGTACTTGGAAAGTCTGTTTAAAATTGTCAAGTAGCCAATATTTGTTTAACAAGATCTGATTATGAGTTATTAAATGGTAAGATGAATAAAAGTTCACTATTTTAGGTACAATAGTACCTAAGGGACCCAACAAATCCCTAATTGGAGTTATAGGATTTGACTCTTTTGCCACATTGTTATATTTCGAACCGTTGAATGGACCAACTCGAAAACAATTGAATGATGACAAAATTATCAAAGATTGGCATTCCTTATTTCGATTCAACAACGTACCGACAGTTTCTTGATGCTGGGTAACTAATGGAATCTTCCCTTTGGAATAAAAAGGATTGATAT